GCTCTACTCCGGGTAAAGATCTGCCCGATTTGGATTTGCACATATAGGACAAATCTTCCCATCACCATTTCTTTTTGTTATGACTTTACAAATAACAAACAGCAATCATTTATGATACATGTAGTAATCATAGATATATTACCAATTGGGTTTTTTCTAAACGGAGCCTGGATACTTCATTTTTTAGTCCAACCAAAGCCAACCATAAATTATTCTAATTGATAATAGTACTATGAATCTCCCCAAAGAATGCATCTAATTGCACTTCACGCTCCAATTTTTTGATGATTCAATTTCTCTTTCTTGGGCGAAACAGAGGATATCTCGATCGGGGGAGAGAACGGGGAAATCCCATATGACCCAATATATCTGACAAGTCGCACTATACGTCAACCCAAGATGCATCTTCCTCTCCAGGACTGCGGAAAGGTACTTTTGGAACACCAATAGGCATGAATTGAAAGAAAAAAGAACTAAATACTATATTTCACTTTGATGTGGAAACGTAACAATATGGTTTTATTGTCTTTATAATATTGGCTTTATCATATTTATTTTATCCATAAATTAGAAAAATTTAGAAAGAAAGACAAAATAAATAAAGGAAAATTTTTACGAATAAGTCCTTCTAATGATAAACATTTACTCATAGAAAATGGTACCAACCCCCCATTGCGTATTGGTACTTATCGAGTATAGAATAAATCTGCTTCTCTTTGTTCCTACGAACAGAATTATCAGAATTATTCCATTATTACAAACAGAATAGAATAAATAGTAACCTAGCCCTTCTTAGGAAATAATCCTCCGAACAAGGGAGGTCCATAGGATAGTCATAGTATAGTTTTTTTCAATGCAATAAAGTTACGTAGTGTCTATTTTTCTTTGATAAAGGGGTATTTTCCATGGGTTTGCCTTGGTATCGTGTTCATACCGTTGTATTGAATGATCCCGGCCGGTTGCTTTCCGTTCATATAATGCATACAGCTCTGGTTGCTGGTTGGGCGGGCTCGATGGCTCTGTATGAATTAGCAGTTTTTGATCCTTCTGACCCTGTTCTTGATCCAATGTGGAGACAGGGTATGTTCGTTATTCCCTTCATGACTCGGTTAGGAATAACCAATTCATGGGGAGGTTGGAGTATTACAGGAGGGACTGTAACGAATCCGGGAATTTGGAGTTACGAAGGTGTAGCTGGGGCACATATTGTGTTTTCTGGCTTATGCTTTTTGGCAGCTATCTGGCATTGGGTCTATTGGGATCTAGAAATATTTTGTGATGAACGGACAGGAAAACCTTCTTTGGATTTGCCCAAGATCTTTGGAATTCATTTATTTCTCTCCGGGGTGGCTTGCTTTGGTTTTGGTGCATTTCATGTAACAGGCTTGTATGGTCCCGGAATATGGGTGTCCGATCCTTATGGACTAACGGGAAAAGTACAACCTGTAAATCCGTCGTGGGGCGTGGAAGGGTTTGATCCTTTTGTTCCGGGAGGAATAGCTTCTCATCATATTGCAGCAGGTACATTGGGCATATTAGCGGGTTTATTCCATCTTAGCGTCCGACCGCCACAACGTCTATACAAAGGATTGCGTATGGGAAATATTGAAACCGTACTTTCCAGTAGTATCGCAGCTGTCTTTTTTGCAGCTTTTGTTGTTGCTGGAACTATGTGGTATGGTTCAGCAACTACCCCTATCGAATTATTTGGCCCGACTCGCTATCAATGGGATCAGGGTTACTTCCAGCAAGAGATATATCGAAGAATTAGCGCTGGACTAGCCGAAAATCAAAGTTTATCAGAAGCCTGGTCTAAAATTCCTGAAAAATTAGCTTTTTATGATTATATCGGCAATAATCCGGCAAAAGGAGGATTATTCAGGGCAGGCTCAATGGATAACGGAGATGGAATAGCGGTTGGATGGTTAGGACACCCTATCTTTAGAGATAAAGAAGGCCGTGAGCTTTTTGTACGTCGTATGCCTACTTTTTTTGAAACATTTCCAGTCGTTTTGGTAGACGGCGATGGAATTGTTAGAGCTGATGTTCCTTTTAGAAGGGCAGAATCGAAGTATAGTGTTGAACAAGTAGGTGTAACCGTTGAGTTCTACGGCGGTGAACTCAATGGAGTCAGTTATAGTGATCCTGCTACTGTGAAAAAATATGCTAGACGCGCTCAATTGGGTGAAATTTTTGAATTAGATCGTGCGACTTTGAAATCCGATGGTGTTTTTCGTAGCAGTCCAAGGGGTTGGTTTACTTTTGGGCATGCTTCGTTTGCTTTGCTCTTCTTCTTCGGGCACATTTGGCATGGTGCTAGAACCTTGTTCAGAGATGTTTTTGCTGGTATTGACCCAGATTTGGATGCTCAAGTAGAGTTTGGAGCATTCCAAAAACTTGGGGATCCAACTACAAGAAGACAGCCAGTCTGATACAGGACTGCTTTGGTATCTTTCCCCTCTATTTTCTTTTTGGGGGGAATTTTACATAGAGTACCGCA